ATATGGGATTTTCCCGTTTTCTCCCTAATCGAGATATCCTCTGTTTCGCCCACGAAAGATTTTTGAATCATCAAAAATAATAAAAAATTTGGAGCGTGAAGTGCAATTAGATCCATTTTTTGGGGGGATTAGAATCACTATTATCAATTAGAAGAATTTATGGTTGGCTTAGTTGGGCTATTACATTGAAGTATCCAGGCTCCGTTTAAAAAAACCAAGTGGTAATATATCTATTTTATATCATAAAGGATTCCTATTTTTAAAGAAATCTTTTTTTTGTAAGTAGAAGTTATTTCAAACTCTTATGTTAATCAATCGAGTAATATGCATGAAGCCGTCAACTCTTTTACGGAATGTGTGAATTGAAAAAAGAAGGAATAACAAAAAGAAGTGGTAATGGGAGCATTTGTACTATATGTCCAAATCAAAATTGGGCGGATCTTTACCCGGAGTAGAGCATAAACCTAAAAAGATTAAAGAGGCCCATTTAAGAACAAGAAAACGACATCGTGATTTAGATTGAATCTCGATGAAACAATCCATCAATGAAAAGTAAATTGGATAAGTTTAATGAATTCTTTTATATATTATAAGGAAAGGAAGACAAACTCATATTTAGTGAAAAATCAAAGAAAATCCTTTTATTAGAAGTTAGAAAGAACTTGCTATGAAAAAAGAAAAAGTATTAGAATCTACACATTGATTTTTTTTGAACCGTATGCGTCAAAAGGCGCCTGTACGGTTTCGAGGGGATAAAATTTGACCCTAATCAACCGACTTTATCGAGAAAGATTACTTTTTTTAGGTCAAGAGGTTGATAGTGAGATCTCAAATCAACTTATTGGTCTTATGATATATCTCAGTATCGAGGATGATACCCAAGATCTCTATTTGTTTATAAACTCTCCTGGCGGATGGGTAATACCGGGGGTCGCTCTTTATGATACTATGCAATTTGTGCAACCAGATGTACATACAATATGCATGGGATCAGCCGCTTCAATGGGATCTTTTATCCTGGTAGGAGGAGAAATTACCAAACGTCTAGCATTCCCTCACGCTTGGCGCCAATGAGGCTTTTATTTGAGAGAAAAAAGAAGACTATGCCTTCGCCATATGAAATATGAATATTAAGTAATAATAGCATGGCACTTTGAATTCGATATAAGAAATTCTGTTTTCAAAACATTAGATTATGTATCGAGAGAGTAATATGAGAAAAAGGTATTTCCTATTTTATTATCGGAAGTCCAGTTCAGCGTCACAAACTTTTTTTCACACCAGAGGTCTCTTAACAATATTTATAGTATAGAGCGAAAAAAAAAAAAGATTCTTTTTTCATTAGTTTATTTGATCAAAAAAGCCACTTTGGGATTGCTGAATGACAGACAAATCACAGACAAAAAATTATAATAAATATATAAAGCAACGGAGCCATCATAGTATTTTTGAATTCCTCCGAAAGGAAGGGTGGTAAGTTGATCATTTACCGAGCGGGGTCTAATCGATCCTATTTTTTCAAGGTAAGGGTCAATTTTATTGTAGAGCCGTATGCAATGCATAATGCCCGTACGGTTGTTCGATTCTATCTTTTTTCTTGTTATTCTTTTATCTTTCTTTTATCTTCCCCTCATCGTGCCAAATAGAGAAACTTTTTATTATCTTATATCATCAGGGTAATGATCCATCAACCTGCTGGTTCTTTTTCTGAAGTAGCAACGGGAGAATTCATCCTGGAAGTGGGAGAACTGCTGAAACTACGTGAAACCCTGACAAGGGTTTATGTACAAAGAACGGGCAAACCTTTATGGGTTGTATCCGAAGACATGGAAAGAGATGTTTTTATGTCAGCAACAGAAGCCCAAGCTTATGGAATTGTTGATCTTGTAGCGGTTGAATGAGTTATTTCAATATTTCAATTTCACGTCAAGTCGTGATTTAAAATTCACCCTACCGAGTTTAATATTCTATGATTTTGATTTACTATTGTAATTCATAATCATCCGGTTAGGATTGATCTAAACCAGTCCATTATGTATATGATTCAACATGCCAACGATTAAACAACTTATTAGAAATACAAGACAGCCAATTAGAAATGTCACAAAATCCCCCGCGCTTCGGGGATGCCCTCAGCGTCGAGGAACATGTACTAGGGTGTATGTGCGACTCGTTCAGATCATGAACTAGAACAAAGGAAAGAGGACAATGTTCAAATATCAATGATCAAATAGGATAGAACGGAAAAACAAACTACATTTCCTATCTAAAAATAAGAAAATGGAGGATATCCCTTTTATTGTGTATGAAATTTATGGTTTCTATTGGTGTAAAACCACTCACCTCAATTCAAGATGAGAAGCAATTCTCCATTGGTAGCAAATGGTTATCCATTAAGCGGAGGAAATCTTAGTTAACCTAGACGCCTCTTGCAAGAACGGACTAACAGGGTCAGCTACCCAGCCAACTTTCATAATTAAATACCGTTACTGTATAGGTAGAGCTCGTTGTGAAAGACCTATTACTGGATAATTCATGGGTAGAGCCGAAGACTGTGAACTATACAAGTTAGCAATAACATTGATTAAATGAAGTAAAGGCTCCGGTGTATAGAGAAGACCTCACCGTTTAAGAAGTAACCATAGAAACGATGGAATCCACTATTTCTTTATCATTGCTATTTTTTAAGTACAATTTCGTATTTCGAGGTGAAATGCCTAGAAAAAATAAAAAATCGTGGTTGGGAAGGTTATAGTAGCCAAAGCCATTGGAATTTTTAGTTTATACATTGGAAAAATCCGTTTTGTTATTAATATACTAGGAAAGGGGCAAAAGAATAACTGAAATAAAGGAAATCTATTAGTTATTCGTTAAAGTTTCATTTATTCAATGACCAGAATTAGACGGGGATATATCGCTCGGAGACGTAGAACAAAAATTCGTTTATTTGCATCAAGCTTTCGGGGGGCTCATTCAAGACTTACTCGAACTATTACTCAACAAAAAATCAGAGCTTTGGTTTCGGCTCATCGGGATAGAGATAAGCAAAAAATAAATTTTCGTCGTTTGTGGATCACTCGAATAAATGCAGCAATTCGTGAAAGGGGGGTATGCTATAGTTATAGTAGATTAATAAATGCTCTGTACAAGAGACAGTTGCTTCTTAATCGTAAAATACTTGCACAAATAGCTATATCAAATAGGAATTGTCTTTATATGATTTCCAATGAGATCATAAAAGAAGCGAGTTGGAAGGAATCCACCGGTTAAACGGAGTTGCCCGGAGAATGAACTCCGGGAAGGTCAAATAAAACTGAATAGAATTAATATATGATAAAATATGATAAAATAGTCAAAATAAATATGAATCAACACGTCCACTAAAAACAATTTATTCTTCCCAGATTATTCTTTTTTTTTTTCTTACGACACGAGAATTCAATCTGTATTCTTGTATTTTTCCAACAAAATATCAATCCGCATTTGAGTTCGGATGGGGATTTGAATTCAAGTGACGAAAATGTAAACCTATCTTTTTCGGGCTCTAAGACTAGGAGTTCTAGTGGTCGGCTCGGTTCTTTCAAGCTGTTTCTCATTATTAAGAAAGGGTAACAAAGATAAAATACGAGCTTGTTTTATAGCAATCGTAATTAATCGTTGTTGCTTCAAGGTCAATCTATTCACTCGTCTAGATAATATTTTTCCCTGTTCACTAATAAATCGACTAATTAAACTCATGTTTTTATAATCAATTCGATCCCCCGATTGGATCGGGGGCAAACGCCTACGAAAAGATCGCTTGGATTTAAGAAAAGTTCGCTTGGATTTATCCATGGTTTGGTTAGTTTATTTCTTATCCCTAAAATACTATTTAGGCCATATCTCTAATCTCTAATTAGAATAAATAAATAGGATTTGGTTTGTTTATAATTATCTTTAACTATGTTAAATATGTTATATATATATAATATAATGTCATTTTTCCCTTTACTTGTAAGATAAGGGGCAGGTGCTCGGTTCAATCTATTTCTTTATCTCCCCGTGAGTCGTATGTTTGTTACAATATGGACAGAATTTTAGCAACTCCAATCGATTAGGCGTATTGTGCCGGTTCTTTTGAGTAATATATCTGGAAATGCCCTTTGATTCCTTATTAACACCGGTTCGAACACAGGCAGTACATTCCAAAAGAACCGGTATTCGCACATCTTTACCCTTGGCCATGAACCTCCTTTGGATTTTTCATTTACTCAACTCTTCCTCTTTCAATTCGAAACGAAAAAGAAGAAAGGAAGGAAAAAACAAAATCAAATTTGTAACTTGCTATCCTCTTATGCAAGATTTCACTACAATCAATTCAATATGGAAATAAGATAGAAGGATTTCTAACCGATATTTCAGTACAGTATTTCATATAATATAAGTATCTTGTACTTGTATAATACTCTTTCCATAGAACCAGAGTTTTTATTCGACTTCCATAGAAATTTAATTTAATTCCAACCTTAACCCGAGTCTCGCGGCTGTTGAATGCACTTTTATTCTTTCTCTTTCCTCCCTTATTCTAAAAAGGGAAAAAAGAGAAAAGAAGGGGGCTTCTACTTAATTGTATCTCTAATCTTCTTTAGTCCTTCCCGCGTCAATAACTAGAATGAAAAAAAGGGGAACGTCAACGCATCCGGGAAAAAACGATTAATTTCTATCAATAAACCTGCCAAAGAACCGAACCATAGAGTACTTAGTACCGGTGCCACGGAAAGATATGTTTTTAGATCTCGCATTGAAAAAACTCCTTCATTTTATTGTAATACATAAGATAATACATATTGAAATGTACAATCATCCAGTAAATAATATTTACTTTTTGTTAAATACAGAAAAAACGTCTCTTTCTTCCCCAATATTCCCCCAAAAGATTCTAGGGGTTCCCTTCCATATTTCTATATAGATAGAAGTATTTTACTATTATTATATGTTAAATGAGACCAAAAAGACGAAAT